CTTTCTGGATTGTCTCATACCTTATAAATTCGTCCTTAATCTCAAAAATTATATCGATATTTTTCAAATACAAAGGATTTTCTTGTTACTAATGGAGTCTACCCTCTACTCTTCATTAGATCCTGTATTCACTCCGATAGTATCATAAATCGAGTCGATGCAGAGGAAATGAATGCATTTACATACTATTAAAATTTTTTTTTTAGTAAAAAATAGCTAAAAACACAATCAGGATTTTGTTCCATCCCTTAATCTACTAGATCTACTGGATTTTACGGAGCCCACTCATCCACGACATCGTCGGGTATGATCGATCATAGAAAAGATTTTCTTCAAGTGAACCAGCCTATCCCCTGTATGGGGCTTACACAGTGGTTGGAACAAAGACACATTTGGTTGTGAATTCCAATGTAGCAGATAAAGTCATATTTCTGCACGGCCCGATCAATAGTTCAAGTCACACACTCCCATAATCCATTTTCTCTTCATAGAATTCCCTTCAACTTTTATGTAAAAAAAATAATAAAATATTGTGGAGTTGAAGGGAAATATCCAAATACATGTCTTATTTTTTTAATAATCCATATTTATAGCAATAAAATACTACCGTTCCTTCACCAAGTAATAAGATAAACGAGTAATTACAAATATAATGAGTAATTACAAATATCTAGAATCTATATTATTTATAAGGGACCCGAAATACCTTGCTTACGTATCATTAGGAAATGCATTAACATAAATACGGCCGTAAGAAGAGGTAATACAAAAGTGTGTAAACTATAAAAACGAGTCAAAGTGGATTGTCCAACACTAGCACTTCCACGTAATAATTCTACAAGAGGTGATCCTATTACCGGAATAGCGTCAGGTACACCTGTTACAATTTTGACTGCCCAATAACCAATTTGATCCCAGGGTAAAGAATAACCTGTTACACCAAAAGATGCGGTCAATACACCCAGAACCACGCCAGTAACCCAAGTTAATTCGCGAGGTTTTTTAAAACCACCGGTGAGGTATACACGAAATACGTGCAGGATCATCATCAGGACCATCATACTTGCCGACCATCGATGAACTGATCGGATTAACCAACCAAAGTTAGCTTCAGTCATTATATATTGAACAGAAGCAAAAGCCTCCGTAACAGTTGGCCGGTAATAAAAAGTCATAGCAAATCCCGTAGCTACTTGTACTAAAAAACAAGTAAGGGTAATTCCTCCTAGACAATAAAATATGTTGACATGCGGAGGAACATATTTACTAGTTATATCATCTGCAATCGCCTGAATCTCAAGACGTTCTTCGAACCAATCATAAACTTTATTGAGATAGGTGTTACTCCCCCTCCAAGAACTGTATATGAGAATTTCATCTCGTACAGCTCAAACAAAAAAAGACCCAAATACTCATTGAAACAGATATGGAATATAAAGTTTTAAATTTCTCTCTCATTATTATTTAAAGATATGAAAGAGTCAAAATGCGAAAGCTCTTCTTTGTGGTTAAATGCCAAAAAATCAAGTCAGCTCGTACGTTTTTATGTTGTACTGGCTTCTTGAATCTTCTCGATTACCTATCTTTATTGTTTTTTTTATTTGGTATTTGTATGGAATGGGAATGCGGATTTCTTCTTGTTTTCTTTATTATTGATAGGAATTCTCTTGTTAAGACCCTATTTAACTAATCAATTGAAACCTCAGATTCATACGAGAACCACGATAATTCAATGAAACCTTCAACGCCAAAAGTTCACTGAGTGAGAACCATTGGATCATCACTTATTCAATCAAAAAACTAGCTAAAATAACACTAAAAAAATAAAATACAAAGAAGCATTTGTCCTTTGATCCAAATAAGAGTTTAAAAGCAGAAAAAGATTTTGATTTAGTAAAGTTTCTAAGATAGAACGGAAAGAAGTCCGGCTACGAGGTCTGAGTATTAAGTATGAATCATAGTTCGAATACTTTGTGATCTATTTGATCCATTTCGTGCTCCAGATACTCTAATGAATATCCGACGAAGTAAAACCATCTTGATAAAGATGACAGACCCCATTCTCTGTACTATCCATAGGGTCAATTCTAACAAGTCACACACTCATATTCCGGAAATATACAATGCAGAAAAAATTTCGCGGTCGAACTACCAAAGGAAAATAGGCTAAAATTTTTAGACCTACATACTTTCCTTTTTTGTATCGAACTAAAAGCTAGGACTTTAAGATTCTTCTCAGTCTAATTCACTGAAATTCCATCCAGTAGAACAGAAGAATTATAAATCTCCAAAATAATGGATAGGAATACCGCAAATAGAGCCATTGCAACACCCATCAAAGGGGTGGTTCCCCATCCAGGAGCTACTTTACCATATTCGGAATTCAATGGTTTCAATAACTTCCCTACAGTAGTGCTTCTTGGACCAGATCTAGAACTATCTTCAACAGTTTGTGTAGCCATAAATCTTATTTTGTATTCATTAACGATCTGTTGACTTTGTATACCATTCCGTTGTAAATAAACGATCTTAGCATAGATCCATTGTGGTCTTTCAATTTTATAATAATGGAAACAGCAACCCTAGTCGCCATCTTTATATCTGGGTTACTTGTAAGTTTTACTGGGTATGCTCTATATACTGCCTTTGGGCAACCCTCTCAACAACTAAGAGATCCATTCGAGGAACACGGGGACTAGTTGACGTAATCAGCCTCCAAATATTTGGAGGCTGATTACGTCAATGAAGATAATGAAAAATTATTTCATTTTTTAGTTGAAATTTTAGGTGGTTCCCGAAAAAAAATAGCGAAAAAAATTATCCCTAAAGTAGATACTAAGAGAAATGTATAAACCAATGCTTCCATAAATTTGATCGTGGTTTACAATTATAGCTTTCATACCTGTTTTGTTTATGTTTACTTAGGAGTATCCCTCCGGATAAAGAAAGAAAAAGAGTCAAAGAAACGGCAGCAATTTAACTAAAGATTCCTACAGTACCCTACTTATTAAATAAAATCGCAAACAGAAACTAGACGAAAAAAAGCAATGTTGCATCAGACTGCTTGTCTTTTTGTAGTTGGATCTCCAAGTTTTTGGAATGCCCCAAATTCCACTTGAGCATCCAAATCGGGATCAATACCGGCAAAAACATCTCTGAAGAGGGTTCTAGCACCATGCCAAATATGTCCAAAGAAGAAAAGTAGAGCAAACGAAGCATGCCCAAAAGTAAACCAACCTCTTGGACTGCTACGAAAAACACCATCAGATTTCAAAGTAGCACGATCTAATTCAAAAATCTCACCCAATTGAGCCCGTCTAGCATATTTTTTCACAGTTGCGGGATCGCTATAACTCACTCCATTGAGTTCACCACCATAAAACTCAACAGTTACACCTACCTGTTCGACACTATATTTAGATTCTGCCCTTCTAAATGGGACGTCGGCTCTAACAATTCCGTCTCCATCTACCAAAACAACCGGAAATGTTTCAAAAAAAGTAGGCATACGGCGTACAAAAAGTTCACGCCCTTCTTTATTTCTAAAGACGGGGTGTCCTAACCATCCAACAGCTATTCCATCCCCGTTGTCCATTGAACCCGCTCGGAATAACCCCCCTTTTGCTGGATTATTACCAATATAATCATAAAAAGCTAATTTTTCAGGAATTTTAGACCAAGCTTCTGATACACTTTGATTTTCAGCTAGTCCAGCACTAACTCTTCGATATATTTCTTGTTGAAAGTATCCCTGATCCCATTGATAACGAGTAGGACCGAATAATTCGATGGGAGTAGTTGCAGAACCATACCACATAGTTCCAGCAACAACAAAAGCTGCAAAAAAGACAGCAGCAATACTACTGGAAAGGACGGTTTCAATATTTCCCATACGTAATCCTTTGTATAGACGTTGAGGCGGACGAACACTAAGATGAAATAAGCCCGCTAATATACCCAACGTCCCTGCTGCAATATGATGAGAAGCTATTCCTCCCGGAACAAAAGGGTCAAACCCCTCTACGCCCCATGCCGGATTTACAGGTTGGACCTTTCCGGTTAGTCCGTAAGGGTCGGATACCCATATTCCAGGACCATATAATCCTGTTACATGAAATGCGCCGAAACCAAAGCAGGCCACTCCTGAAAGAAATAAATGAATTCCAAAAATCTTGGGCAAATCCAAAGAAGGTTTTCCTGTACGTTCATCACAAAAAATTTCTAGATCCCAATATACCCAATGCCAAATAGCTGCCAAGAAGCACAAGCCAGAAAACACGATATGTGCTCCGGCGACCCCTTCGTAACTCCAAAGACCCGGGTTCGTTATAGTCCCTCCTGTAATATTCCAACCGCCCCACGAATTGGTTATTCCTAAACGAGTCATGAAAGGTATAACGAACATACCTTGTCTCCACATTGGATCAAGAACAGGGTCGGAAGGATCAAAAACTGCTAATTCATATAGAGCCATCGAACCGGCCCAACCAGCAACCAGAGCAGTATGCATTATATGAACAGAAAGCAAACGACCGGGATCATTCAATACAACAGTATGAACACGATACCAAGGCAAACCCATGGAAATACCCCTTTATCAACGAAAAATAGACACTATGTAACTTTATTGCATTGGAAAAAACTATTTTACGGACCCCCCTTTTTTAGGTAATTATTTCGGAGAAAGGATTAATATTTGTTCTATTCTGTTAGTAATAATAGAACAATTAGATTCGTAGGAAAAAAGGGAAGCGGATCTATTCTATATCCGATAAGTACCAATACGCAATGGGGGTGAATCCCATTTTATATGAACCAAGATAGTTATTGTTGTTCATCATTTCAGAAGCCCCTTCGTAAAAAATTTCCTTTATTTTTATTGATTCTCTCTTCCTTTACTTTATATTTTATTTTAGCTTATTCAACTTATGTATTAAATATGATAAAAAAAGTAAGAAAAAAGGATAATATTATTAAAAAATGAAACCGCAGTCTTACGTTTCCACATCAAAGTGAAATAGAGAACTTCATTCTCTTTTTTTTTTCATTTCATGCCTATTGGCGTTCCAAAAGTACCTTTTAGAAGTCCTGGAGAAGGAGATACATCTTGGGTTGACATATAGTGCGACTTGTCAGATATATTGGGCTATATGGGATTTCCTCATTTTCTCCCTCGATCGAGATATCCTCTGTTTTGCCCAAAAAGATTGATTGAATTATCAAAAATTTGTAACGCGAAGCACAAAAAATAAAGTGGAATTAAATGCAGGGAGTATTTAGATTGATATTAGATTATCAATTTTTTTATGGTTTACGTGATCGGACTAATAAAATTAAGTATCCAGGCTCCGTTTAGCAAAAACCCAATTGATAATTAATATATAATATTTTTCTAATTACTACTTATATGATATGCAAAATTATGATCAAAAATTCTATTCAAAAATACAAAAAATTGAAACAGGGTGATCTAAAACTGTTGATAAAATCAAATAAATAATATAATTCAAAATTTGTTGACTATTTGACAGAAGACATGTGAAAGAAATGAATTGAAAAAAAAAGGAAGTAGTAAAAAAAAAAGACGCGGTATTTGGTTCATTTGTCCTATATGTGCAAATCAAAATCGGGCAAATTTTTCCTTTTACTCGGGGGTAGAGCATAAACCTAAAAAATAGAAGAAAAAAAGGAAGAAGCCCGTTCCGGAACAAGAAAAAATCATCGCCATTTCAACGGAATCTCGATGAAAAAAAATATCAATGAATCAAGTTAGTCTGACAGGCGTAATCAATCATTTTAGTATAGGATTATAATATCTAATAAAAGGGGTCAAAACTGATTTTTTCTTTTACTTTTAAAAGGGGAGCAAGCCCTTCCCTTATAAGTTAGAAAGAAAATCCTTCTATGAAAAAAGGGCGGGGTTGGAATTGACACATTGATTTTTTCACAATTTTTGTTGAACCGTATGTATCAAAAGGTGCCTGTACGGCTCCTAAGGAATAAAATTTTATCCTAATCAACCGACTTTATCGAGAAAGATTATTTTTTTTAGGCCAAGAGGTTGATACCGAAATCTCGAATCAACTTATTAGTCTGATGATATATCTCAGTATAGAAAAGGATACCAAAGATCTTTATTTGTTTATAAACTCTCCTGGTGGGTGGGTAATATCTGGAATGGCTATTTATGATACTATGCAATTTGTGCGACCCGATGTACAGACAATATGCATGGGATTGGCCGCTTCAATAGCATCCTTTATCCTAGTCGGGGGGGCAATTACCAAACGTATAGCATTCCCTCACGCTCGGCGCCAATGAGTTTTTTTATTTTCAAGAAAAAAATACTATGCCTTCGCCATCGGAAATATTAATTAGTTAAGTAATAATAGCATGGCACTTCGAATTCAATATGAAATTTTTGAGATAAAAAAAAATTAGATTATATATTGAAAGAGTAGTATGAGATAAGGAAAGGGGTATTTCAAATGATATCTTACCTATTCGGGCACATCTCAGCGTCACAAACTATGTTTTCACACCGGAAGCTTATTTTAAAAATTTATATATCTAAAAAAAAAAAGACACTTTGGGATTGCTGAATCATAGACGAATCAAAAAAATGATATATAAAGCAACGGAACCATCATAGTATTTTTTTTTTAACTCCAAAAAAAAAAGAAGGATGGTAATTGGATCGTTTATGGATCCGCGTATAATACAACCTATATTTTGTTTTCTTTCGCCAAAAGGAAAGATCAAAAACGTAAATTCCATTGTGGAGCCGTATGCAATGCACAAAAAAAGCCTGTACGGTTATTCAATTTTCTCTTTTTTTTTATCTCGTCTCATTCTGCGAAATAGAAGAACCTTTTCTATTGTATCATCAGGGTAATGATCCATCAACCCGCGAGTTCGTTTTATGAGGCACAAACGGGAGAATTTATCTTGGAAGCGGAAGAACTACTAAAAATTCGCGAAACCATCACAAGGGTTTATGTACAAAGAACGGGCAAACCCATATGGGTTGTATCCGAAGACATGGAAAGGGATGTTTTTATGTCAGCAACAGAAGCCCAAGCTCATGGAATTGTTGATCTTGTAGCGGTTCAATAAAAAATAGGAGCTATTTCATACAAATCTACAATTGCTAATTTTATATCGTTTTAGATTAAAGGTTTAGTTTCATATTATCTTCAATATATTTTTTTTAATATTGAAGAGAATCTTGACGAGAAGTAATTCAGAATTAGCCGGTTAGAACCAATCTAAACCAGCCCATTATTTATATGATTCTGTATGCCAACCATTAAACAACTTATTAGAAATACAAGACAGCCAATCCGAAATGTCACGAAATCCCCAGCGCTTGGGGGATGCCCTCAGCGACGAGGAACATGTACTCGGGTGTATGTGCGACGCGTTTAGATCATAGACTGAAACACAAAAAGATAGATCGTTCATATCTTCTATTGTGTCTGAAACTTATGGTTTACATTGGTGCAAATCCAATCAACTCCATTTTTTAGAAAACCCCCAATGATAACAAATGGTTATCCATTAAGCGGGGGAAATTCCATTTTGTATTAAAAAGATTCCACCCTTGAAAGAAAAGAACGGACTAACAGGGTAAACGACCAAATAAATTTTAAAAATGAAATACCGTTACTGTATAAAGTGGATCTCATTGTGAAAGACCTAATTACTGGAATATTCATGGGGTAGAGCCAAAGAATGTGAATTGTACAAGTTACCAATAGTATTGATTAATTAAAAGAAGGAGCTCCGGTGTATAGAGAGGACCTCACCGTTTTAGAAGTAACCATAGAAACGATGGAACCCACTATTTATTCATTTCTATTTACTACATTGTAGTTATTCTTTTTTTTATTTATTAAGTATCAAGGCAATTTCTCCTTTCAAAGCAAAGGAAAAAACCTAGCAAAAAATAGTGGTGGGGAAGGTTAGAGTAGCAAAAGCCGTTGGAATTTTTTTTTATACATTGGAATAATTCGTTTGGTTATTAATGACTAGTAAAGGTGAAAAGAATAACTAAAAAAAGAATTAGTTATTCATCAAAGTTTGATTTATTCAATGACTAGAATTAAACGCGGATATATAGCTCGGAGGCGTAGAACAAAACTTCGTTTATTTGCATCAAGCTTTCGAGGGGCTCATTCACGACTTACACGAACTATGACTCAACAGAGAATAAGAGCTTTAGTTTCGGCTCATCGGGATAGGGGTAAAAGAAAAAGGGATTTTCGTCGCTTATGGATCACTCGAATAAATGCCGTAATTCACGAAATGGGGGTATTCTATAGTTATAACCGATTCATACACAATCTGTACAAGAAGCAATTACTCCTTAATCGGAAAATACTTGCACAAATAGCTCTATTAAATAGGAGTTGTCTTTATACGATTTCGAATGAGATCAAAAACTAAGGGGATTGGAAGATTAAAATATTTGAAATAGAGTTCTAAGGAGAATGAGCTCGGGGAAGGTAGAGTAGAAATTAGTATTATAAAAAAGTCGTCAAAACAAAACGAGGGTATATAGTCGCTAAAAAAAGAGTTATTCTTTTTCTTTTCGACGATTCTTTTCTTTTTTTTTTTATGACAGCCGCAGATGGAACAATCAAATTTTGATTCTTGGTTGGATTTTTAGAACAAAATATTAATCTCTTTTTTAATTCCTTCAGATTGGAATTGTTATTAAATTGAAGAATAAGTCTATTTTTTTCTGGTTCTAAGGCTAGTTGTTCTAGGGGCCGACTCACTTCTTTCAAATTGTTTCTGATTATTAAGAAAAGGTAACAAAGATAAAATACGAGCTTGTTTTATAGCAATAGTAATTAATCGTTGTTGTTTTAAAGTCACTCTATTCACCCGTCTAGATAATATTTTTCCTTGTTCACTAATAAATCGACTAATTAAACTCATGTTTCTATAATCAATTCGATCCCCCGATTGGATCGGGGGCAAACGCCTACGAAAAGATCGCTTGGATTTAGTAAAAGGTCGCTTAGATTTATTCATAATTTTTTTTATTCCTTATCTCTAAAATCCTATTTTGATCGGATAAAAATCAAAATGATTTCTATTTTCTATATAGAATTAAGAATATAGGATTCGATTTTTTTCTATTTATTTGTTTATATTTATATATATATATGTAATAATATATAGATACTATCATTATTCCTGTTCTTAAAATTAAAGTTGACATACAAGCACTCAATTTGATCTATTTCTTGATTTCCCCGTGAATTGTATGTTTATAACAATAGGGACAGAATTTTCTCAATTCCAATCGACTGGGGGTATTATGCCGATTTTTTTGAGTAATATATCTGGAAATTCCCGCGGATTCTTTCTTAATATCATTTCGAACACAACTGGTACATTCCAAAATAATTGTTACTCGAACATCTTTACCCTTGGCCATGAAACCTCCTTTGGATTTATGATTCACCCGAATCTTCTATTTTCATTTTAGGATCCAGAAAGAACAAAAAAAATAGAAGCTGTTAACTAAAAAAAATTTCTGAAATATTTAGTTGCAAGGAATATTAATTACGAATTAAATAAAAAAAAATAATAAGCAATACAATTATTTTTTGAAAACTATATTTAAAATCTTTGTACAGTATTTTTTTAAGTATCTCGTAGGATACTCTTTCCCTAGCAACACTTTTTTTTGTTCTATTACTAATAGAATTGGATCCTGACCCCCCGTTTTTATGACCTTTTGCCCCCCCTTTTTTTTTTTCAAATTATTTTTTTAGAATGAATTTGAAAAGGGGGGGTTAGTCCCCGATCGTTGATCGTATCTCTCAATTTTTTCACCCTTTCTGATGTTAATAACTAGAATGAAAAAAAGGGAAATGTTAATGCATCTGGAAATAAACGATTAATCTCTATTAATAAACCTGCTAACGAACCGAACCATAGAGTACTTAGTACCGGTGCTACGGAAAGATATGTTTTTAGATCT